TACAATTATCTATTTATTTATTCAAATTTATAGTTTTACCGATATTTAGGTAATAATATTTATAATAAATTTTACTTAATGGATAAATAATCAAAATTATTAAATTCTATTTAATTTATAAATCATTTATATTATTTTTAATTTAAACTTATTTAATTATAAATTTTATTAAAATAAATTATTTAAGTTCCACTATTATTAACTTTTTTATAAATATAAAATATATGTATATTAAAATAAATTCACATATAAACTATTGTACATTTTTAAAAATAGTATATTTTTAAAAATATACCTAAAATTTAATCTTTTTATAAAATATAAAATCCGCTATTATTATTTTTTTAAAAAATATAATAAAGTGCCTGAAAAAAAGGATTATTTTGATAGAATAAATCATGTATTTTATACCTTTATTATTTATATACAATAGATTTAAACTATTTCTAAAAATATCAAAAATTTTTGTGCCTCATACACTAATATATAAAAAGATAAGCTAAATTAAGCTAATAGGTTCATACCCTGTTTATAGAAGCCAACCCTCTTCTTTTTAATTTTTAATAGAATGTCAAAGTTAGTGTTTATTTTCTTATTAATTTTAAGAACTTTTATCTGTATTTCTTCTGATTCTTGATTAGGAGCATGAATTGGATTAGAAATAAATCTATTATCATTTATTCCCTTAATAAATAATAATAGTAATTCTTTATCTAATGAAGCTTCCCTAAAATATTTTTTAACTCAAGCTTTAGGTTCAATTATCCTTTTATTTAGAATTTGTATTAATTTTATTAGGACAAATTATTTTTCAATAATATTTTTTAATGAAGTTTATTTATTAATAATTAACTCTTCTTTACTCTTAAAAATTGGAGCGGCTCCCTTCCATTTTTGATTTCCATCTATTCTTAATAGAATAAATTGAATAAATGGAATATTATTAATAACATGACAAAAAATTAACCCCTTTATTTGTTTGTCATATTGTTTTAATAGAAAATTTATTTATGTAATTTCATTATTAAGAATTTTAGTTGGATCAATAGGTGGGCTTAATAGAACTTCAATACGTAAAATTATGGCCTTTTCTTCAATTTCTCATATTGGCTGAATACTTATAAGAATTTTAATTAGAGACTCAATTTTTTGATTCTATTTTTCTTTTTATAGATTTATTAGAATTTCATTAGTGCTTTGTTTTAATTATCTGAAATTATTTTATATAAATCAATTAATATCTAATACTTTATCTTCTACAAGAAAATTTTCTATTTTTATTGCTCTATTATCAATAGGTGGATTACCACCATTTTTAGGGTTTTTACCTAAATGACTAGTAATTGAATCTTTAATTAAAATAAACTTATTAGTGATATCATTAATTATAGTTATATTAACTATAATTACCCTTTATTTTTATCTTCGGCTAGCTTTTTCTTCACTAATATTAAATAATTCTCAAATATATTGAAAATTTTATTACAATAATTTTTCCCCTAAAATTTTTTTAATAAATTATTTTTCAATAATATTTTTTCCTGTTCTTATTATTTTATTTATAATATAAAGGTTTTAAGTTAATTTAAACTAATAACCTTCAAAGTTATAAATAAAGTCTTTCTTTAAGCCTTAATTTATAAGTTTTAATATTTACACACCTTTAATTTATAAGCTTTAATATTTATATACCTTTAAATTTGCAATTTAATATCATTTTTGACTATAAAACCTGATAAAAGGTTATTCCCGTCCATAAATTTACAATTTATTGCCTATTAACTCAGCCATTTTATCGTAAAATGGCTGTTTTCAACAAATCATAAAAATATTGGAACCTTATATTTTATTTTTGGGGCATGATCGGGAATAATTGGAACTTCTTTAAGAATTTTAATTCGAACTGAATTAGGTCAACCTGGATCTTTAATTGGGGATGATCAAATTTTTAATGTAATTGTTACTGCTCATGCTTTTGTAATAATTTTTTTTATGGTTATACCTATTCTAATTGGAGGTTTTGGAAATTGACTAATTCCTCTAATATTAGGGGCTCCAGATATAGCTTTTCCTCGAATAAATAATATAAGATTTTGACTTTTACCCCCCTCACTCATTCTACTCCTTTCTAGATCTATAGTAGAAAGAGGAGCCGGGACTGGGTGAACTGTTTACCCCCCACTTTCTTCCACTATTGCTCATAGAGGAGCTTCAGTAGATTTAACTATTTTTAGGTTACATATAGCTGGTATTTCTTCTATTTTAGGTGCAATTAATTTTATTACAACTTGTATTAATATACGTCCTGCAGGAATAAACTTAGATCGTATGCCTTTATTTGTCTGATCAGTTTTTATTACAGCATTCTTATTATTATTATCTCTTCCTGTATTAGCAGGAGCTATTACTATACTATTAACAGATCGAAATTTAAATACATCTTTCTTTGATCCTGCTGGAGGGGGAGACCCAATTCTATACCAACATCTATTTTGATTTTTTGGGCACCCTGAAGTATATATTTTAATTTTACCAGGGTTCGGGATGATTTCACATATTATTTCTCAAGAATCTGGAAAATTAGAAACATTTGGAACCTTAGGAATAATTTATGCTATATTAGCAATTGGTTTATTAGGATTTATTGTTTGAGCTCATCATATATTTACAGTTGGGATAGACGTGGATACCCGAGCTTATTTTACCTCAGCTACAATAATTATTGCAGTTCCTACGGGAATTAAAATTTTCAGTTGATTAGCTACTTTACACGGAACTAAATTTTTTTATTCACCCTCATTAATTTGAGCATTAGGATTTATTTTCTTATTCACAGTTGGAGGATTAACTGGAATTATTTTAGCTAATTCTTCTTTAGATATTGTTCTACATGATACATATTATGTTGTAGCACATTTCCATTATGTACTTTCTATAGGAGCCGTATTTGCAATTATAGCTGGATTTATCCACTGATTCCCTTTATTTACAGGTTTATCAATAAATCCTTTACTATTAAAAATCCAATTTATAATTATATTTATTGGAGTAAATTTAACATTTTTTCCTCAACATTTTTTAGGTTTAGCGGGAATACCTCGACGATACTCAGATTATCCAGATAGTTATACTTCATGAAATATCCTATCTTCTTTAGGAAGATTAATCTCATTATTAAGAATTATTATATTTATTTATATTTTTTGAGAAAGATTCATTTTAAATCGAACTTCAATATTTTCTAATAATTTAAATTCTTCAATTGAATGATTTCAATTTTACCCTCCTGCTGAGCATAGATATTCTGAACTTCCTATATTAAATTCTTAACTAATCTATTATGGCAGATTAGTGCATTGGATTTAAACCCCAATTATAAAGATTTTCTTTTTTTAGAAAATGTCTACCTGAGGAAATATAAATCTTCAAAATAGTTCTTCCCCTTTAATAGAACAATTAATATTTTTCCATAATCATTCTATATTAATTATTATTTTAATTACTATTATAGTAGGATACTTAATAATATCTTTATTTTTTAATAAATTTACAAACCGATTATTAATAGAAAGACAAAATATTGAAATTATTTGAACTATCCTCCCGGCTTTTATGTTAATTTTTATTGCTCTACCATCTCTTCGTTTATTATACCTTTTAGATGACTTAAATAAACCTTTAATTACATTAAAAACTATTGGCCATCAATGATACTGAAGATATGAATATTCAGATTTCAATAATGTAGAATTTGATTCTTATATAATCCCCTCTAAAGAATTAAATTTAAGTGATTTTCGATTATTAGATGTCGATAATCGAATTATTCTTCCATTTAATTCCCAAATTCGAATTTTAATTACTGCAACAGATGTTTTACATTCCTGAACAATTCCTTCTCTTGGAATTAAGGTTGATGCAACTCCGGGTCGTTTAAATCAATCAAATTTCTTAATTAATCGCCCAGGATTATTTTTTGGTCAATGCTCAGAAATTTGTGGGGCAAACCATAGATTTATGCCAATTGTTATCGAAAGAGTATCACTTAATTCATTCATTAAATGAATTTATTCTAACTAATTCATAAGATGACTGAAGCAAGTGCTGGTCTCTTAAACCATTTTATAGTATATTAGCAAATACTTCTTATGAAAAGATTTAGTTAAATTATAACATTAGAATGTCAAACTGAAATTATTTTATATAAATAATCTTTAATTCCTCAAATAGCTCCAATATATTGATTAATCCTCCTATTATTATTCATTACATGTTTTATTATAATTATTATTATTAATTACTTTTCAATTTTGAATAATCCTATTAAAAATAAAAATAATTTTTTTAATAAATCTGTAAAATTTAACTGAAAATGATAACTAATTTATTTTCTATTTTTGATCCTATAAATTCCTCATTATTTTCATTAAACTGATTAAGTACATTTTTAGGATTAATATTTATCCCTAATTTATACTGACTTATTCCTTCTCGATATAGATTTATTTGAAATTTTATTTTAACTTATTTACATAAAGAATTTAAAATTTTATTAGGAAGAAATTCATTTCAAGGTTCTACTTTTATATTTATTAGACTTTTTTCATTTATTTTATTTAATAATTTTCTTGGTCTTTTCCCCTATATTTTTACTAGTACAAGGCATATAACTTTAACCTTAAGTCTTGCTCTTCCTTTATGAATAAGATTTATAATTTATGGTTGAATAAATCATACTAATCATATATTTTGTCATTTAGTTCCTCAGGGTACTCCATCTCTTCTTATACCTTTTATAGTTTGTATTGAAACAATTAGAAACATTATTCGACCTGGAACCTTAGCCATTCGTTTATCAGCAAATATAATTGCAGGTCATTTACTTTTAACTCTTATAGGAAATACAGGAAATTCTTTATCTAATTATATATTAATAATCCTTATTACTGCACAAATTCTTTTACTAGTATTAGAAATTGCTGTTTCAATAATTCAATCATATGTTTTTGCTGTATTAAGAACATTATATTCTAGAGAAATTTATTAATGACAAATAATCATTCTTTTCACCTTGTTGACTACAGACCCTGACCTTTAACGGGAGCAATTGGAACTTTATCATTAACTTTAGGAATAGTAATGTGATTTCATACTTATAATATACTTCTTATATCTATTGGAATAATTATTACAGGATTAACAATATTTCAATGATGACGTGATATTAGCCGTGAAGGAACTTTCCAAGGACTTCATACTCTTGTAGTATCTAAAGGATTGCGTTACGGAATAATTCTATTTATTATTTCAGAAGTTTTATTTTTTTTTTCTTTTTTCTGAGCATTCTTTCATAGAAGTCTATCCCCTGCTATTGACTTAGGCTCAATATGACCTCCTTTAAATATTAATCCCTTTAATCCTTTTCAAATTCCTTTACTAAATACTGCTATTTTATTATCCTCTGGAATCTCTATTACTTGGGCTCATCATAGGCTTTTAGAAAATCTTCATTCTCAAACTTTAAAGAGATTACTAATTACAGTAATTTTAGGAATTTATTTCTCTTTTCTTCAAGCTTATGAATATATTGAAGCCCCCTTTTCTATTGCTGATTCAGTTTATGGATCCACTTTTTTTATGGCAACAGGATTTCATGGCCTTCATGTTATTATTGGAACCTTATTTTTATTTATCTGTTGATTACGATTAAATTCATTTCATTTTTCTTCTCAACATCATTTTGGATTTGAAGCCGCAGCTTGATACTGACATTTTGTTGACGTAGTTTGATTATTTTTATATATTTCTATTTACTGATGAGGTAGATAAATTTATATAGTATATAAAGTATATATGACTTCCAATCATAAGGTTTAAATTTTTAATATAAATATACTTATATAATATAACAAATATAAATGATTGATAATCATATAATTTATAACAATATAATTTATTTTATTTATTTTATTAATATCACTACTCCTCAGTGCCTTATCTTTTTTAGTAATACTAATAGCTTCTTTATTATCATATAAAACTATTTATGAACAAGAAAAAAATTCACCTTTTGAATGTGGATTTGACCCATTCTCATCATCCCGGTTACCATTTTCTTTACATTTTTTCTTAATTGCAATTATTTTTTTAATTTTTGATATCGAAATTGCTCTTTTATTACCTATAATTTTAATTTATTCTTCATCAATTAAACTATACTGATTAATTACTAGAATTACCTTTATTCTAATTTTATTAATTGGTTTATATTATGAATGATATCAAGGTATATTAAATTGATCTTAGGATTATAGTTAATTATAACATTTAATTTGCATTTAAAAAGTATTGTCTTCAATTAATCTTATTAAATAAGAAGCAATTTTGCGTATAGTTTCGACCTATAAATATGATAAATTTATCCTTATTTAATTGAAACCAAAAAGAGGTATATTACTGTTAATAATATTATTGAAATACATTTTCCAATTAAAGAAATATGAAAGAAATCAAAATAAGCTTCTAACTTAATTTATAGTGGTTAAATTCCATTAATATTTCTATTTATATAGTTTATATAAAACATTACATTTTCATTGTAAAATAAAGATCTTTCTTTTTAAATATTCAAAGGATTTAATCCTCCTTAACAGCTTCAATGTTATGCTCTAATTATAAGCTATTTGAATAATATATGAATATATACATAATTAATAAAATTAATACTCAAAAATATATTGTAATTAAAAATAATATATACATATTATTTTGAAAATTCAACTTAAAAGATGACCCTCTTTTTAAATTATTATAAATATTTTGACTTCCAAAATATTCAAATCACCCTTGATCAGTCATTTTTAATATAAATTTTCCAAAAAATAGAGGGTTTTTAATTAAATAATAAGAAATTATTGGTAAAAATCATATTCTTCCAATAAATTCAATTAATCTTTTTTTTAATAAAAAAGATTCATTTATTTTTATATTAAATATTTCCAATCCAATTCATGCTCCTAATCTTATAACTACTAAAACTAATAATTTTATTCTTAAAGGTAAATATACTAATTTAGGGAATGAAAATATTAGTCATCTAAAAATTCTACCCCCTAAAATTGATATTATTAATAATCCCCAACATATTTTAACTTTAATTTCAATCCTATCTATAATATTATGAAAAACATAAAAATTAAATTGTTGAATAAATAATATAATTGATAATCGAAAAGAATAACTTACTGTTAGTCCTGTTCTAAAATAAAATAAAAAATAAATTACTCAATTAAAATTTATACTTGATATAAATTCTAATATTAAATCCTTTGAATAAAATCCAGCTAAAAAAGGAAATCCACATAAAGCTAAATTAGCCACTCCTAAAATTCTTCCAATTAATGGAATTAAATTTCTTATCCTTCCTATCACTCGAATATCTTGTATATTATTAAATAAATGAATAACTGACCCTGCACATAAAAATAATAAAGCTTTAAATAAAGCATGTATTAATAAATGAAAAAAAGCTAATTTAGGTATCCCTATAGATAATCTTCCTATTATTAACCCTAACTGACTTAAAGTAGATAATGCAATAATCTTTTTTAAATCATATTCATAATTTGCTCCTAACCCTGACATAAATATTGTAATTCTCGCAATTAATATTAATACTTTATTAAAGTTTGATAATATTAATAATTCATTAAATCGAATTATTAAATAAACCCCCGCAGTTACTAATGTAGAAGAATGTACTAAGGCAGATACTGGAGTAGGAGCTGCTATTGCTGCGGGCAGCCATGCAGAAAACGGAATTTGAGCTCTCTTAGTTATAGCAGAAATTATTAATATAAATATTACTATATTTAATTCAAAATTTTCTATATTTATAAAAAATAAATAATTAAATCCCCCATAATTTATTACCCATGCAATTCTTAATAATAAAGTAACATCCCCTACTCGATTTATTAGAACAGTTAATATCCCGGCATTAAAAGATTTAATATTTTGATAATAAATAACTAAACAATAAGAAACTAGCCCTAGCCCATCTCAACCTAATAAAATTCTAATTAAATTTGGACTTAAAATTATTATTATTATTGAAAATACAAATATAATAACTAATAAAATAAATCGTTTAATATTTATATCCCCATGTATATAATCTTCTCTATAAAAAATAACTAATGAAGAAATAAATAAGACAAATCTTATAAATATTAAAGATATTCAATCTAATAATACTACTATTTCTACTATTACTGAATTAAAAGTTAAAATTTCCCACTCTAAAAAATATATTAATTCCTTATTAATAAAATATAACCTCAAAATTATAAAAAATAAACTTATTATTATTAAGTAAATAAATCTAACTCGACAAATAGATATCATTAATTTAAAGTATTATATACATCTTTGATTCCACAAATCAATATTTTTATTAAACTATTTAAATAAAATATTATTAATAATTGATCTCTTTTAATAATTAATAAATTTAAAGGAAATCAATGTAAAAATAAAAGAAGATACTCACGCACATCCCCAGAAGAACATGAATATAGCCCTGAAAAAAATATTCCATGTTGAGTGTAAGCAAATAAATATAATCTATAAGCAGCTCTAATAAAAGATATTACACCTAAAACTAATATTATTAAAACAGATCAAGATACTAAAGAGTTAATAATAAAAATTTCACCTATTAAATTTATTGACGGAGGAGCAGCCATATTTGATCTTCTTAATAAAAATCAAAATAAAGTTATTCTAGGCATTAAATTAATTAAACCTTTATTAATAACTAATCTTCGACTTATTAATCGTTCATAAGAAATATTTGCTAAACAAAATATTCCTGATGAACATAACCCATGAGCAATTATTAAAATATAAGCCCCCTCAATTCCTCAACTTTTTAATGAAAATACACCTCCTAACACAATACCCATATGAACAACTGATGAATAAGCAATTATTGATTTTAAATCTCTTTGATTTAAACAAATAAAACCAACAAAAGTTGCGCCTAAAACTCTAATTCTTATTATTATTCTTCTTCATAAATTTAATTTACTTAATATAGGAAATACTCGTAATAAACCATACCCTCCTAATTTTAATAAAACCCCAGCTAAAATTATTGATCCTGAGATAGGAGCTTCAACATGAGCCTTAGGTAACCATAAATGCACAATATATATAGGTATTTTAAATAAAAAAGCTAAAATTATAAAAAAATATAAAATATTTTCCTGTAAATTCAATTTTATTATTAGAGGAATAAATAATCTACCATACTTTATATATAAATATATAATTCTCAACAATAAAGGCAAGGAAGCAAATAAAGTATAAAATATTAAATACATTCCTGCTTGTAAACGCTCAGGTTGATATCCCCAACCTAAAATTAATAATAAAGTTGGAATTAATCTTCTCTCAAAAAATAAATAAAATAAAAATATGTTATTTACTCTAAATGTTAAAATTAATAATAATAATAATACAACTACAAAAAATAAAAATTTATTCTCATAATTCTTATAAAAATAAATCTTTTCTCTAGCTATTAATATTATACACCTAATTCATAACCTTAATAAAATTATACCATAAGAAATTAAATCATAACAAAAAAAATAAGATATCCTTAATCATCTAATTCTACTTACTATCTTTATTATAAACATAAACATTAATAAAAACATATTTATTAAAACCACTCAAAAACTTTTTTTTATAAAACATAAAGGGATTAAAAATAAATTTATTATAAAAACTCTTAACATCGTAATATATTAAATCCTTGAAAATAATCTCTCCCATGAGTACGAATTATAGAAACTAAAATTGATAGTCCTAAAACTCTTTCACACACTCTAATAACAATATACATTATTAAAAAATAATTCTCAAATATACAATAATTTAAACAAATATATAATATTATAAATAATATTAATACTTTATATTCTATTACTAATAATCTAATCAATAAATTTTTATAATTGAAACAAAATTTTATTAAACCTATCATAAATATAATTCTTACAATCAATATAATATATTCTTTCATTAGTTTTAATAGTTTAACTAAAAATTTTGGTCTTGTAAATCAAAGATAAATATAATTTTTAAAACTTCAAAGAAAAAGAACCTTTATCATTAATCTCCAAAATTAATATTTTACATTAAACTATTCTTTGAAATAAAGTTTATTTTATTAAATTTTGGTTTAATTTTCTCATTTATATTTTCAAAAATATCTCATCCCCTAACATTAGGATTTATATTAATAATTCAAACTTTATGAATTAGAATTATAATAGGAATTATTTCAAAAACTTTTTGATTTTCTTACATTCTATTTATTACATTTTTAGGAGGAATATTAATTTTATTTATTTACATAACAAGACTTTCTTCTAATGAATTCTTTAAATTTTCTATTAAAACATTCACTTTAAAATTATTATTAATAATAATTTTATTAATTCTAATTTTTAATACAGATTTATTTTATTTTAACTATTTTAATAATATTGATTCTTTTTTATTTAACTCTTTAACTTACTCAAATATTAATATTCTTAATATAAATAAACTATATAATTATCCAAATAACCTAATTACAATTATATTGATTATCTATTTATTAATAACCTTAATTATTGTTATTAAAATTACAGATTTATTTATTGGCCCTATACGAAAAAACTTTTAATGAATAAGCCTATACGAACTACTCACCCTTTAATTAAAATTATTAATAATTCTTTAATTGACTTACCTTCTCCATCTAATATCTCTTCCTGATGAAATTTTGGATCCTTACTAGGCCTTTGTTTAGGAATTCAAATTATTACCGGATTATTTTTAGCAATACATTATACCGCTAATGTTGATTTAGCTTTTTCTTCTGTATCTCATATTTGTCGAGATGTAAACTATGGTTGACTTATCCGAACCCTACATGCAAATGGGGCTTCATTTTTTTTTATTTGTATTTTTATACACATTGGACGAGGAATATATTATGGTAGTTACAAACTTCACGAAACATGAATAACAGGTATTATTATTTTTTTTATGGTTATAGGAACTGCATTTATAGGTTATGTATTACCTTGAGGGCAAATATCATTTTGAGGAGCTACAGTTATTACTAATTTAATATCCGCTATCCCATACCTCGGAAACACAATTGTTCAATGATTATGAGGAGGATTTGCAGTTGATAATGCAACATTAACTCGATTTTTTATAATTCATTTTATTTTACCATTTATTATTTCTGCTTTAGTTATGGTACATCTATTATTCCTCCATCAAACAGGATCTAATAATCCATTAGGAATTAATAGAAATATAGATAAAATTCCTTTCCACCCTTATTTTACTTTTAAGGATTTAATAGGATTTGTATTTCTATTAAGAATCTTAATTACATTAACTCTTTTAAATCCTTATTTACTTGGAGACCCTGATAATTTTATCCCAGCTAACCCATTAGTTACCCCTATCCATATTCAACCTGAATGATACTTTCTTTTTGCTTATGCGATTCTTCGCTCTATTCCTAATAAATTAGGAGGTGTAATTGCCTTAGTTATATCTATTCTAATTATTAGAATTTTACCTATTACTAATAAAAAAAAAATAAGGAGAAATTCATTTTATTTATTAAATAAAATCTTATTTTGATTTTTTTTAGTAATTCTTATTTTATTAACTTGAATTGGAGCTCGTCCTGTAGAAAATCCTTATATCATCACAGGACAAATTTTATCAATTATTTATTTTTCCTATTATATTATTAATCCTCTTCTTTACTTTTATTGAGATAAAATACTTAATAATTAATTAATTAGTTAATGAGCTTGACTTTAAGCATATATTTTGAAAATATAAGATAGAATAATTTCTATTAACTTATACTAAAAATTATTATTAAATTATATAATCATATAAAAAAATCTTTATAATTATAAAAAATATTAAATAATTTAAAGAAACAGGTAAAAATCTTTTTCAAGCTAAATACATTAATTTATCATATCGATAACGAGGTATAGTCCCTCGAACCCAAATAAATAAAAATGATATAATTACAATCTTTAAAATAAATCTAAAAGAATAAAAATTCCCCCCTAAAAATATTAAACAAAAAATATATCTCATAAATAAAATTCTTGCATACTCAGCTAAAAAAATTAATGCAAATCCCCCTCTTCTATATTCTACATTAAATCCAGAAACTAATTCTGACTCTCCCTCAGAAAAATCAAACGGAGCTCGATTAGTTTCTGCTAAACATGAAATAAAATATATTAATCTTAATGGAAATAATAAAAAAATAAATCATATATTTACTTGATATTCTTGAAATCATAATAAATTATAACCCTCAACTAAAAATATCATAGATATTATAATTAAAGCTAAACTAACTTCATAAGAAATAGTTTGAGCAACAGAACGTAACCCACCTAATATAGCATAATTAGAATTAGAAGATCACCCAGAAAATATAATTATATACACTCCCATAGATAAACAACATATAAAATAAAGTATACCTAAATTAAATATTAACCCACCAAATAATCTAGGAATTAATATTCATACAACTAATGCTATAAATAATCTCATAATAGGAGAAAAATAATATAAATAATAATTAGATATATTTAAATAAACTTGTTCCTTAGAAAATAATTTAATCGCATCTCTAAAAGGTTGTAAAATTCCTATAAAACCAACTTTATTAGGGCCTTTCCGAATTTGAATATAACTTAAAACTTTTCGCTCTAACAACGTTAAAAATGCAACTCCAATTAATACTATAATAATTATTAATACTATACTAACTATTATTAATAACAAGATCATTTATTATTTGTATAATATACATTCATGAATTCTAAATTCATTGCACTAATCTGCCAAAATAATAATTTTATTCATATTTTATATAAATATTATAAGTAAATGGTCCTTTCGTACTAATTTACTATCTTTCATTAAGGATAGAAACCAACCTGGCTTACGCCGGTCTGAACTCAGATCATGTAAGAATTAATGGTCGAACAGACCATATTTTTAAACTTCTGCACCTAAAAATAATCTTAATCCAACATCGAGGTCGCAATCTTTTTTATCGATATGTTCTCTCTAAAAACATTACGCTGTTATCCCTTAAGTAACTTAATCTTATAATCACTAATAATGGATCAATTATTCATTAATTTATGTTTTTAATAAAAAAAAGTTTATTTAATTTTCCTATCACCCCAATAAAATAAAAATATTTATTTTTAATTTAAATTTACTTATTACTATAAATAAATATTTATATAAAGCTTTAAAGGGTCTTCTCGTCCTTTAATCAAATTTAAGCTTTTTAACTTAAAAATTAAATTCTAAATCATTTAAAATAAGACAGTTAATATTTCATTCAATCATTCATTCCAGCTTCTAATTAAGAAACTATTGATTATGCTACCTTTGCACAGTCAAAATACCGCGGCCTTTTAAATTTCTTCAATGGGCAGATTAGACTTAAAATTATATTCAAAAAGACATGTTTTTGATAAACAGGTGAATATTATATTTGCCGAATTCCTTATATTAACCTTTCAATTAATTTTATATCTATAAATAAATATACTAATTTTATCATTATTTCATAATTTTATTTATTAAAATAACTAATCTTATATATAATTAAATTACTTAAAATATTTTTCAAAAATAAATATATTATAACATTATTAAATTAATGGATATTTCTAACCCTATAAATTTATAATTTAATATTTATAATTATAAATTTTATTTACAAGCTTATCCCTATAAATATTTAAAATTAAAATTATTTAATTTTTAAATTAAATTAAATATTATAATTTTATAAATTAAATTTATTTCTAAGATAACTAGATATCTTTAAAAACGAATAATGTTTCACTTCTAATATAATATTATAAATAATTTTTTTACATTAAATTAAATATTATATTTACCCTTTTAAATTCGAGAAAAATAATTTCTTATTTTCTAATTAATAAACCCTGATACCCAAGGTACAACTAATTAAATTTACTTATTAATAATTAAAAATAATCTTTTACAATACAAATTCTCTATCACTATAATTATTTATTCTTTTAATAATACAAAACTTTAAATTTTTATAATATTTTATTTAAAAAAAAAAATTAATTCCTTAAATATAAGTAAATATTAAATTTCAAATTAATAGATTTAAACTATATTTTTTTAATGTAAATAAAATACTTTTTATTAAGTTATAATTTGTCTTTCTAGATACACTTTCCAGTACATCTACTATGTTACGACTTATCTTTTTTTAAAAAAAAGAGCGACGGGCAATATGTACATATCTTAGAACTATAATCAATTAAATTTATTAAAATTAATTTACTTTCAAATCCTCCTTCTATATTATTTTTCAATAATATTTTCGTTTAAATAAATTTATTGTAACCCATTTCTTCTAAATTATTAACTACACCTTGATTTGACATCTATTTTCTTTAAAATTCTAGAAAATTACAATTTTATAAAAATATTCTTTCGACAACGATATATAAATAATAAAATTTAGTAAAATTTAACGTGGAATATCGATTATAGAACAGGTTCCTCTGAAAAGATTAAAATACCGCCAAATTCTTTAAGTTTCAAGCCTATATCTATTACTACTTTAGTAATAAAGTTAATTAAAATAATAGGGTATCTAATCCTAGTTTATATTTTAATTTTTATAGCTTCACAATTTTTATAAATTTTTTATACAAAATAAATTTCACTTTAAAATTATATATTTTTATTTATTTATAACTTATAAACTATTAACTTATAAAATTTATTTTAATTAATTGTATAACCGCAGCTGCTGGCACAATTTTTGCTAATTATATAAAATATTACTAAATCTATATTTCTATAATATTTAATTTTAAATACTGAGATTAAAATTATAATCTTATTTATTAAAAATAAGATATATTCCCACATTTATTTACATGTATTATTAAATTTTTAATAAATTATTAAGCTAGAATCAAACTTTTTTCTTACATATAAAATACATTACTTAAAAATAAATATTTATAATCTAAACTTTAATAAATTTAAAACTATAAATTATACAAGAAACAATTAATCCGCTATTATTAATTAAAATTAAGTAAGATTTTAATTAAAATTAAGTAAGATTTTAATTAAAATTAAGTAAGATTTTAATTAAAATTAAGTAAGATTTTAATTAAAATTAAGTAAGATTTTAATTAAAATTAAGTA